AAATAGAACCCATTATTGGTTTGATCATTGATAAGGTGAATACCCAGTCCATTCAATGCTAGGCATAATGAGTATAAGGACCTCAAAATAACCTCTTTTCATCCTATGAACTTTAAGGTGTATTAAGTATCATATTTGATTCTTGGGGTGGATCGATAGAGACTCCATTTAACTTAGGTTGATCTAGGCCGGAGGCAGACCTACGTCAGGGTAACCCTTCTTTGAAACACTTTGGTATTGCTCCTGGATCAGAATTCAAATAATGAATCCGAGCGCATGGAGCCATCTCGTTATCTTCCTGTCAAGAAAAAATATGGCGGACTAGCCGATCTTTCTATCAGTTAATGAAGGAGCCCAATGCAAAAAAAAAACGCACGTTGGGTCTTTGAAACAGTTCGAATCATTTCGATAAAAATAAGTTTGATCTGTTTTACCGAGAAGGTCTACGGTTCGAGTCCGTATAGCCCTATACATTTTTATATTCATTTCCTAATTAGTGCGTGTGGCTGGCCGGTTGATTGTTCCATAGAAATAGAATCATTCTCGCAGGATCACGGAGATCCCTCGGGGCTTGAAAACAAGAATTTATTCCAATAGATCCAATCGGATCGGTATTTTCAAATCTTGGATAAACAAACCCATTCTTCTTCATTAATCTTCGTCTGTGAATGACATACGACTTTTTTCCTCTTTTATTGCCCACGATCCAAAATTGAGTGATACACCTTTGGTATACCCAAGTCAATTTATGAAGTCAAAATCATAACATAAGCCTGACTCAAGAAAAACTCCAATCTGACCCAATCAAATCCAATCCAAATTCAATCTACAAATGAAATCTAATAGTAACTCACATGATCTAGAGCCTATTCTCGTTCTTGTATTTGTAGAAAAGCCAGAATTTCAAAAACGAAGCTCTTTGGTAAGTTTCATTGTACAATAGGCGTTTCTTCGTATGATCGGCTTAGCAAAGCAAGTAGTCATTTTTATGTTTCTGTACAATACTTAACTTAATTACTTCATTTTTACTTATTTTTTTTTTATTCCAATCTACCAAATCCAATTGTTCATCATTCCAATTCTACCAATGCAGACTTTATCTAAAAAGATTAGGGCCCGTTTGAACTTTGATGAGTTAGGAATCCCCCGACATATCGCCTTTAGGCAGAACAACAACCTCAATTCATTGTTTCAGAGACAATGAATTGGTACTAAATGTATCAACGTTTGCGCCCTCTTCTATTTCTATGAGTTGGTTTTGGGATGGGGAGATTTTGTCTATCGAATCGTTCAACAACACGTGATTCCATACGAAGTATCTTCTGTAGATCATTTACGATTCAGCTGACTCTACCACCGAACTATGCCCCATTTTGTGGGTTTGCATCAATCAAAAAAAACCTTTTTATTGTCACGAAACCTAACCCGTTGGTTGGTCTTGCTAGGTGTTATTATTACATTAACAAGTATTTGGAGTCATTCAAAATCACGATCTTTAGTCCTAGAAATGGGTCTGAAATAATTCTTTCAAGACTTATAACTGTAATTAAATAAACTCGATTTTTTTTTGGGGGGGGACCGGGGTAGTACAGGTCCAAAGTTTCCTAATTTGGGTATAGGAACCCCTGAGTTGTTATATGTAAGGGTTCCTCACAATTCAATGGATTGAATCAAATCAATTAAGTATAAATTTGGGACAAGGAGAGAGAATCGAATTGGTCGATGCATTCCGTTTTCGTATCCGTATCAAATCAATAGAAACAATAATCCTCTATTCCGATCTTTCTGACTACTGACTGTATTCTAAATCACTAAGAAAAAAAGGAGAGAGACAAAAATGGGCCAGACCTCCTCTTTGACTCTATTATATTAATAGAATATTGAAATTCATTATTTTTATATTTCATTTCATCTTTTTTTTTGAATAATATTCAAATTTCAATTCATATTATTGAAAATATTCTTTCAAAAAATTTCTTGTAGGAAAGAGTTTGATTTGTATAATAGCATTATATGTCTACACCATATCTAAATAGAATAGAAGTAAGTGTTTAAGTGGTATTCCGTTGGATGAATCTTGAAACGATACATGACCCGCAACAAGCAAACAAACGAAACCGTGTGGTTTGATCAAAATTGTTGTTTCGACTAATGCAGTTGTGAATGAATTGAGAATTCCAATTTGAATCAACTAATTCGGTATATTCCACATTAATAGGAGTGCTTCTATGTTTCTGCTTCACGAATATGATATTTTCTGGGCATTTCTAATAATATCAAGTGTTATTCCTATTTTGGCATTCCTCATTTCCGGAGTTTTGGCCCCGATTAGTGAAGGACCAGAGAAGCTCTCTAGTTATGAATCGGGCATAGAACCGATGGGGGATGCTTGGTTACAATTCCGAATCCGCTATTACATGTTTGCTCTAGTTTTTGTTGTTTTTGATGTTGAAACAGTCTTTCTTTATCCATGGGCAATGAGTTTCGATGTATTGGGTGT